ACTACTTTGCTATAAAAAAGGCGAAAAAAGATTATATGTCATTAATTTTTTTTTACATTTATATTACATATAATTAATAAATTATAACTTTCCGGACAAAAAAAACGAATTCATACTATACTAATGGATTTCTTTATATCCTCATAGTAAAAGCTCTATAGCTATAGTATCCAACGTACTATAGAAATAAAAGAAATAAAATTGGTTAAAGTTAAAAAAGCTTTTTTTTTCTGGATCTCCCGAAATAGCTTTAAATATAGAACCATATTACTTAAAAAATAATAAATAACTATTCACTTTGCACTAGTAAGGGTGATATCATTTAATCAATTGTAACTTCTTGATTTGAACGATTTGGTAAAGAATAAGACTACTTAAGAAGATTAAATTTTGGTCTTGCATCTCTAATCTATATATATATATTTTTCCTTTTTTTTTTGCGAAAGAGAGAAGATCCGGTGAATCGGAAAGAATTAATTTAAAATGAAAAAGGTTTTTCTTATGGAACATACATATCCATATGCATGGATCATACCTTTCGTTCCACTTACAGTTCCTGTCTTAATCGGAGTCGGGCTTCTCTTTTTTCCGACGGCAACAAAAAATCTTCGTCGCGTGTGGGCTTTTCCGAGTGTTTTATTATTAAGTATAGTTATGATTTGTTCTGCAGATCTGGCTATTCAGCAAATAAATAGCAATTTCATATATCAATATGTATGGTCTTGGACTATTAATAATGATTTTTCTTTAGAGTTCGGCCACTTGATCGACCCACTTACTTCTATTATGTTAATATTAATTACTACTGTTGGAATTCTGGTTTTGATTTATAGTGATAATTATATGTCTCATGATCAAGGATATTTAAGATTTTTTGCTTATATGAGTTTTTTCAATACTTCCATGCTGGGATTAGTTACGAGTTCAAATTTGATACAAATTTATATTTTTTGGGAATTAGTTGGAATGTGCTCATATCTATTAATAGGTTTTTGGTTCACACGACCTATTGCTGCAAATGCTTGTCAAAAAGCTTTTGTAACTAATCGTATAGGAGATTTTGGTTTATTTTTAGGAATCTTAGGTCTTTATTGGATAACAGGTAGTTTTGAATTTCAGGATTTGTTCGAAATATTCAATAACTTAAGTTATAATAATGATAATGCGTTTACTTTTTTAGTTTATAATTTATGCGTTTTTCTAGTATTTTCCGGTGCAATTGCTAAATCGGCACAATTCCCCCTTCATGTATGGTTACCTGATGCCATGGAAGGGCCTACCCCTATTTCGGCTCTGATTCATGCTGCTACGATGGTAGCAGCGGGCATTTTTCTTGTCGCTCGTCTTCTTCCTCTTTTCATAGGAATACCCTACATAATGAATTTTATATCTTTAATAAGTATAATAACAGTACTATTAGGAGCTACTTTGGCTCTTGCTCAAAAAGATATTAAGAGAAGTTTAGCCTATTCTACAATGTCTCAATTGGGTTATATGATGTTAGCTTTAGGTATGGGGTCATATCGAGCTGCTTTATTTCATTTGATTACTCATGCTTACTCTAAAGCATTATTGTTTTTAGGATCTGGATCAATTATTCATTCAATGGAAGCTATTGTTGGATATTCTCCAGATAAAAGTCAGAATATGGTTCTTATGGGCGGTTTAACAAAACATGTCCCAATTACAAAAACAGCTTTTTTATTAGGTACACTTTCTCTTTGTGGTATTCCCCCACTTGCTTGTTTTTGGTCCAAAGATGAAATTCTTAATGATACTTGGTTGTATTCACCACTTTTCGGAATAATAGCTTGTTCCACAGCCGGGTTAACTGCATTTTATATGTTTCGAATTTATTTACTTACTTTTGAAGGGCATTTAAATACTAATTTTCAAAATTACAGTGGAAAACAAATGGGAATGAGTCCGTTTTATTCAGTATCTCTATGGGGAAAAGAAGGCTTAAAAAAAAAATATATATATATAAGTTTATTAACTTTATTAATAATGAATAATAATGAGAAGGCTTCTTTTTTTTCTAAGACGGCATACCAAAACCAAATTTATAATATGGTAAAAACCATCAACCAACCCTTAATTATTCATTTAAAAACTTGTAAAAAAAAAAGTTTTTTATATCCCCATGAATCAGATAATACTATGTTATTCTCTTTGCTTGTATTGGTTCTATTTACCTTGTTCGTGGGATCCCTGGCACTTCCTTTGAATCAAGAAGGAATGGGTTTGGATATATTATCAAAATGGTTAACTCCGTCTATAAATCTTTTACATAAAAATTTGACTGATTCGGTGGATTGGTATGAATTTTTTTCAAATGCTATTTTTTCAGTCAGTCTAGCATGTTTTGGAATACTTATAGCATCTCTTTTATATAAGCCCCTTTATTCATCTTTACAAAATTTTAATTTAAAAAATGCATTTTTTAAAAAGGGTCAGACGCGCTTTTGGGGAGACAAACTAATAAATATAATATATAGTT